GATCCTTATGGACTAACGGGAAGGGTACAATCCGTAAATCCAGCGTGGGGTGTGGAGGGTTTTGATCCTTTTGTTCCGGGAGGAATAGCCTCTCATCATATTGCAGCAGGGACATTGGGCATATTGGCGGGTCTATTCCATCTTAGTGTCCGTCCACCTCAACGCCTATACAAAGGATTACGTATGGGAAATATTGAAACTGTCCTTTCCAGTAGTATTGCTGCTGTCTTTTTTGCAGCTTTTGTAGTTGCCGGAACTATGTGGTATGGTTCAGCAACTACCCCGATTGAATTATTTGGTCCCACTCGTTATCAATGGGATCAAGGATACTTCCAACAAGAAATATATCGCAGAATTGGTGCTGGGTTAGCTGAAAATCAAAGTTTATCTGAAGCTTGGTCTAAAATTCCTGAAAAACTGGCTTTTTATGATTACATCGGCAATAATCCGGCAAAGGGGGGGTTATTCAGAGCGGGCTCAATGGACAACGGGGATGGAATAGCTGTTGGGTGGTTAGGACATCCTATCTTTAGAGATAAAGAGGGGCGCGAACTTTTTGTACGTCGTATGCCTACTTTTTTTGAAACATTTCCGGTTGTTTTGGTAGACGGAGACGGAATTGTTAGAGCCGATGTTCCTTTTAGAAGGGCAGAATCAAAATATAGTGTCGAACAAGTAGGTGTAACTGTCGAGTTCTATGGCGGCGAACTCAACGGAGTCAGTTATAGTGATCCCGCTACTGTGAAAAAATATGCTAGACGCGCTCAATTGGGTGAAATTTTTGAATTAGATCGTGCTACTTTGAAATCCGATGGTGTTTTTCGTAGCAGTCCAAGGGGTTGGTTTACTTTTGGGCATGCTTCGTTTGCTTTGCTCTTCTTCTTCGGACACATTTGGCATGGCGCTAGAACCTTGTTTAGAGATGTTTTTGCTGGTATTGATCCAGATTTAGATGCTCAAGTGGAATTTGGAGCATTCCAAAAACTCGGAGATCCAACTACAAGAAGACAAGTAGTTTGATACAATATTGCTTTGTTACTTGTTACTTTTCATTTTTATTTTGTGATTTGATTTTGATATAGGGTACCGGATAAATCTTGATTTGAATCACTGCCTTTTCTTTGACTTTTGACTCTTGTTCTTTTTTTATCCGGGAGACGATCCCCAATAAACAGGTATGGAAGCTATAATTGTAAACCACGATCAAATCTATGGAAGCATTGGTTTATACATTCCTTTTAGTCTCAACTCTAGGAATAATTTTTTTCTCTATCTTTTTTCGAGAACCGCCTAAAGTTCCAACTAAAAAGGTGAAATGATTTTTCATTATCTCAATTGAAAGTAATGATCCTCCCAATATTGGGAGGATCATTACTTCAACTAGTCCCCGTGTTCCTCGAATGGATCTCTTAGTTGTTGAGAGGGTTGCCCAAAAGCAGTATATAAGGCGTACCCAGTAAAACTTACAAGTAAACCGGATAAAAAGATGGCAACTAGGGTTGCTGTTTCCATTATTATATAGTTTTAAGACATTATATAGTTTTAAGACCACAATGGATCTATGATAAGATCATTTATTTACAACGGAATGGTATACAAAGTCAACAGATCTTACTGAATATAAAATATTATGGCTACACAAACCGTTGAGGGTAGTTCTAGATCTGGCCGCCCCAAACGAACTAATGCAGGGAGTTTATTGAAACCATTGAATTCAGAATATGGTAAAGTAGCTCCTGGGTGGGGAACTACTCCTTTGATGGGTCTCGCAATGGCTCTATTTGCGATATTCCTATCGATTATTTTGGAGATTTATAATTCTTCCATTTTACTGGATGGAATTTCAATGAATTAGATTCACAAGAACCATTAACTGGCTTTTTCAATACAAAATGAAGCGTTTAGGTTTATGATTTTTATCCCATTCTATTTTGGCAGTTCGACCGTGGAATTTCTTTGTTTCTGTATTTCCGGAATATGAGTGTGTGACTTGGTATAATTGATCCTATGGATAGTACAGAGAATGGGTCTGTCATCTTGATAAAGATGGTTTTACTTCGTCGGATATTCATTCTAGTATCTGGAGCACGGAATATATATATGAAATAGATTACAAAGTATTAGAACTATGATTCATACTTAATAGTTAGACCTCGTGGCCGGACTTCGAAATTTCTTTTTTTTTTTTTCAACTAAACTTTCGTTTAGGCTTATTTTGATCAAAGGACAAAGGTTTCTTTGGATTTTTAGTCATTATATCTATTCATTGAATAAGTGATGATCCAACGGTTCTTACTCAGGGAATTTTGGGACTTAGTTTGAAAGGGTTTTATTGAATCATCGTGGTTCTAGTATGAATCTGAGGTTTTAATCAATTAATAGGGTCTTAACAAGATAATTCCTATCAATAATAAAGAAAACAGCAGTAAAGCCGCACTACACATAAATAACAACAAATAAAATAGGTAAATAGAAGATTCAAGAGGCCTATAACGATCAA